GGCTCCTCCTTTATGTACATAATGAGACTAATACATGGAAAAAAAAGATTGAAATATTCTCATTATAAACTTAGTGGGGCTGGTGTTTTTACAAGAAATCTCTAACCAACCTTCTTGTAAAAGATCTTTCCTTAACATCAAGTCTGTTGATACTAGATAAAAAAGGGGTGACTCCAGCAATTTTTTTGTCTTAAATGCCGCTTAATTTTCAGGAATTAGTCACTTCAACAGTTTTCGATGGTTATACGGGTAGCCAAAACACGAACGAGATGGGTGTTTGTTGTCCCAACCATTCTTGCTAGTCCTGATCCTCATAAGGAAAAAGAAGAATTTATAACAAAGTTTTCCTGTTGTTGATTCCGAAGAGTAGTGCCTCTTCCTCTATGCCTCTTATTAGTACTAGTGGAGTAGGTTTGACCTAAGACAACCATAGGTATAACCTTTCGCTCAATACTCTATAATCAACAATTGAAGCATTTGAGGTTGCATTAATCGTGGATACACGACAGAAGGGCTTGTTTTATTTACAAACTTCACCTTCAACAAGCGTAGATTTATTTCAAATCATTTTTATTCTTTATATCCCGAATAAGATAATTATCATGCAACTTTATCCTAAGAACGTTTAAAAATAGAAATAAATGAAATTAAAGATAAAGTATAAAAAAACTAAATAAAAAATAATCAAATCGCACCATCTCTGTAATAAGCAAATGCCTCTTTCTCCCCCGAAGTTGTCGGAATTATTCGTAATAAGATATTGGCTACAATCGAAAAGGTCTTATCAATAAAATTTCCAGTTATTCGAGATCTAGACATAGGCAGAAATTCATGCTATAATTTCTTTTAATCACCTTCGTGAGAAAATAATCCCACAACCAAGGGAATTTGACAGTACGAAATAACATAAAAACAGACTCATTAAAATGAAACTTCTACTCAAATTGTTTCTTTTTTTGCAGGAATCAATAAAAACTAATAAATAGTTGAAGATGATTAGATTTCATCCAAATGTAAATATAGTTATATTAAGAATATCGGAAAATATTCAGATTTCATAAAAATTCAATACTCAACGAATTTATTCGAAGCTGTAGGAAAATTCGAGAAGTTTTGAGTCAATTTTGATCCAAAGAGGAAAAAGAGTTGAATAATCGCTCTATGATGGATGAAAATAGACTAACCATTCATTTTGTGTGGTGTATATAACGGGTAGTAATACGCTATAAAATCAAATATAAAAATTCTGGGGGGCCTTTCATGAAGCATGAAGTTGGAATAAATCTATGGGATAAGAAGTTAGGATAAGTGGTTCTTGTTCAAAGATCTAAAATTTGAAAGTAATTTTCGAATATTTATGAAAATAATGGTCTGAACTAAATAAAACGATTATCTAAAGGGAGCCGTTAAAGATAGTCTAAAAAAAACGATCAATCCGTGGAGTTGTTCCAATTAATTGATTTAATCCGGTATAAAAATTCAAAAATAAAATTGGAAGTACCGTTTTCGTAAACATGAATAGATACATTTTTTTATTGTTTTTAACAGTTTGTCTCACAAAATTATCTCATTTCCTCAGCCTCGACTAAGATTTGTCAAAGTTTTTTTATATTTTTTTTAGTTAAAATAGAGTGTACGCATTTATCCAAAAACCCAAATTATTCACTCGATTTATTATCAATTTTCTCATTATCGCATTATGTAGGAGAGATGGCCGAGTGGTTCAAGGCGTAGCATTGGAACTGCTATGTAGGCTTTTGTTTACCGAGGGTTCGAATCCCTCTCTTTCCGCCCCCGTCCCCTAATTCACCAACGTTAATGTTATTGACCGCAATATCTCAAACAAAGGACACCAGTATTCCAACAGTTAGGGCTTTCTTTGATATGGTTTCGCTATTCCTAATCCCAATTTCTGTAATATGGAAAATTTTAGAAAAAATGGACAAGGAATTAAAAACTCACTATCAATCTATGTCTATGATAGATGAATGGGAAAAAATCCTCGGATAAAATCCCTTACTTCGAAACTCTTTATATGGGAGGATAAAATTGTCCAAATCCTTATTATTTTAGTTAGGTTTAAGTCTGACGAGAATAATATTCTACAACTAACAATTCATTTATTTTCAAACCGACCCATTTACTATCTAGTATTTCATTGACTGATCCTTTATATTGGAATGGGTGAAGGGTCAAATGTTTTGGCAATTCCTCACGGGAGGATGAATCAAGATAATTTTGAACCAGAGACTTAGATTTTTGTTCATCTCTCACTGTAATAATATCGCGGGGTTTGCAGCGATAACTTGGTATATCTACTATACCACCATTAACTAAAATATGTCTATGGTTAACCAATTGGCGGGCTTGAGGAATAGTCGAAGTTAGACCTAATCGAAAAAGGATGTTATCCAACCGCATTTCAAGCAATTGTAGTAAAACTTGACCTGTTGACCCTTTTGCTTTTCCGGCGATATGAATGTATTTAAGTAATTGTTGTTCTGTAAGACCATAATGAAAACGTAATTTTTGTTTTTCTTCTAAACGAATACGATATTGAGATTTTTTACCGGGGCGTAATTGGTTTTTAAAATCGTTTCCAGCTCTAGGCTTTTTAGTAGTTAGTCCCGGTAAAGCCCCCAGACGACGTATTTTTTTGAAACGAGGCCCTCTGTAACGCGACATAAAGACTCCTTATGAAGTTGCATTAATCTAAATGAAATATGAAATTAAACTAAAGGATAAATAGAAAAATTAAAAGGACAATATAAATTTTAAATTCAATAAAAAATTGATTGAAATTTATTGAAATATTGTACTACAAAGAATAATTAGATGAATTGTATCAATATCCCGGCCTTAATATATTATATAATATATCTAATTTATCGTATTAATATTAAATAGAATATTTTATATAATATAAAACTGAATTAATTTAAAACTAGTAAATACTAAAAACTCTTAAAAAATATTCTTATTATATTAATATAATAAGAATATAAACATCAAAGAAAGTAAAGGTTCTTTTCTTGATTGATTTAGTCTACATAGATAAAACTCCTCCAATTTTTTTTGAAGTTCTTAGGAGAAAATAGAAGGGTACCATTTGGGAAAAGGAGAAGAAGCCTTTTAAATTTCTTTGATTTCACATTTTCAACTATGGAAAAAAGAAAAATCAAACAGATGGAGAAAAGCCCGCTATCGGAGTCGAACCGATGACCATCGCATTACAAATGCGATGCTCTAACCTCTGAGCTAAGAGGGCTCACATAATATAATAGAAATTGTACACACATAGGAATTTAGTAAACTACAGGAATCTTAGCTATTAACTCGTCATTCTTAACTCTTCACATAACAATTAATATATCAATATAGAATTTGATCTATTGATCTTATCAAATATATGATTATCAATAATCAATATCTTAATTAACTAGTAAGATTTTTTTTAATTCTTTTTTTTTCTATATTTACTAATCTAATTCTATTTCTTTTAGTAATAAAAGATTTTATTCCTATTAAAATAAACTATTAATTTGATTACATTTTTATTACATAATTGACACAAACTAATTTATATAAATTAGTTTCAATTTTTGATTTTCTATTTATAGACATTTAGAATTTTAAATCGACTCTGCTAATTTATTTCAATTAGGAATTAAATTTCCTTTTAGTTATTTTCGTTCGGAAAGATAAGAGCTAAGACAAAATCAAAAGAATCGACCGTTAAAGTATTCAAAATTGCACGCTAAAAACGAAATAAATTGAGAAAAATATATGTCAAATATATATAAATATATATATACGTAGAATTATACTATTAGGCATAAAAGGAGTATATATATTAGAAAATACTAATAGTATTTAGTATACATATATAGTATACTAGAAAATACTAATAGTATTTAGTATACTATATATGTATGGATCAATATTGTATATTGATTGTGTATTGAATTGATGAATTCAATAGTCCGATTATAATATAACTGAAAGAAAAAGCAAAATGTTAAGATAATGATATCCTAATTACATTACAAAGTAAAAAGGGGGATATGGCGAAATTGGTAGACGCTACGGACTTAATTGGATTGAGCCTTGGTATGGAAACCTACCGAGTGATAACTTTCAAATTCAGAGAAACCCTGGAATTAAAAATGGGCAATCCTGAGCCAAATCCGGGTTTATCAAAACAAACAAGCGATAATAAAAAAGATAGGATAGGTGCAGAGACTCAATGGAAGCTGTTCTAACAAATGGAGTTGGCTACGTTGCGTTAGTAAAGGAATCCTTCTATCAAAACTCCATAAAGGATAAACGTATTCGCACTGAAATACTCTCTCCAATGAATCAATTCTAAGTTGAAAAAAGATATCGAATATTCATTGATCAAATTTTTTCCATCAAAATATGAAAGAAAAGAATTGATTAATTGGACGAGAATAAAGATAGAGTCCCATTCTACATGTCAATATCGACTACAATGAAATTTATAGTAAGAGGAAAATCCGTCGACTTTAAAAATCGTGAGGGTTCAAGTCCCTCTATCCCCAAAAAGGCCCATTTGATCCCCTAATTATTTATCCTATCCTCTCAGTTCATTAGTTGTTCAAAATTCGTTATGTTTCTCGCTCATTCTAATTGGATCTAAGCGGAAATTTCTTTCTTATCCCAAGACTTTTTCATATATGAAAAACGTACAAATGGCCATCTTTGAGAAAATGCCCCTAACATAAAATTTGAATAATTAGTAATTCATTTAATTTCTAGTACTATACTGAAACTTACAAAGTCTTTTTTTGAAGATTTCAAAAATTCCACCAGAGTATAGATAAGATTTTGTAATACCCCTTTCATTTTTCTTTTTAATTGACATATATTAAAATGAGGGTGATGCGCGATCAATGGTCGGGATAGCTCAGCTGGTAGAGCAGAGGACTGAAAATCCTCGTGTCACCAGTTCAAATCTGGTTCCTGGCACACAAGCAATT